GGTTACTTTTTTTATTACAAATCAACAATATTTTTCTTACCCGTTTCAATATGAATATTCCCACTTGAGTTTTTTATGAAAAAAGCCAAAAAGCCCCTTATCGGATTTGAACCGATGACTTACGCCTTACCATGGCGTTACTCTACCACTGAGTTAAAAGGGCCTTTGGTTCAATTACGGAAGGGGTCACTGGACGGATAAGATAGACCTAGCCATCTATGTATATATATTATAAGTATATGCAGTAGACTCATAGTAGTTAGTGGCCTCATAGGGGAACGAGAGTTTTGATTTCCTTAGGAAGTATAAGTATAGGTTTAATTTGGTTTATTGATATTGGATTTGATAAATATCAATGAAATGAATTGGTTCACGACCGCCCCTAATGGAATTGACCTGAATTGATCTGACCCCATCAGAACGGAACGAAATTCATTTGATTGATATATGGATAGATTTACCTAACAATTCGACATAGATCCACGCTATTTCACATGTGATGAAAAGATCTTGTTAATCCCTGTTCTCCGATTTTCCTATTTTTCATTTGTTAATTTCCCAGCTTAGTATCATATAGGAATAGGCCTATTTCATCTTAACAAGGAGTGGGTAATTGGATGAAAGTAAGTGGAAGAAAGGAAGTTCAATCTTCTTGTAGGTCGGACCAATCACTTCCCAAAGGAGTCCTCTACTTTCGTCCTTTTATTATTTTTTTTTTAGTTTGTTTTTTTAATAGCAATTTCTATAAGAGATTTTTTTTTTAGAATATAATGGCGATTAGAATGAGTGATTGATGAATATAACTCACAAATCAAAAAATGCTATTCATATGGGATCAGAAAGGGCGGAAAGATCCTTCCGATCTAGTCATACCATTCAATTATATTGACAATTTAGAAAAACCGTTCATACTAAGTATGATGGCAGTCGGGCAAGTATGCCCCCATCGTCTAGTGGTTCAGGACATCTCTCTTTCAAGGAGGCAGCGGGGATTCGACTTCCCCTGGGGGTAGGGTACTACGAAAGGAAGTTCATCGTGGATTAGAAAGAAGCCTAGACTTGATTCTTCCTGGGTCGATGCCCGAGCGGTTAATGGGGACGGACTGTAAATTCGTTGGCAATATGTCTACGCTGGTTCAAATCCAGCTCGGCCCAATAGTTCGCCGATCCACCATGAAATGATATAACCCCTTTAGTTTTCCAGAAATGCCAGATACGAAAGAATCAAAGTCCAATTCTCTGATATACCCCTATCGCTATTTATTTGAAAAGTATAAAGTCTAATGAAAAGAAAAAAGTAACGCAAAAAAAAAAAAAGACTCTTTTTTTCTTTGTGGACATTGAAAAACGAATTACCAATCGATGATTTGGCAATAACGAACGGATTACTAGTAATCCGTGCTGCTCTCACTAACGTGTATATCCGTGTGTATATCAATATCTTACTCACGTCTCCGTTCCAACACGTCGATTTTTATCGAAAGAGAAATGCAATGTTTTGAATGAAATCATAAGAATATGTATTCGGTACTTTTTACTTGCCCGGGATTGTAGTTCAATTGGTCAGAGCACCGCCCTGTCAAGGCGGAAGCTGCGGGTTCGAGCCCCGTCAGTCCCGATGGAGCCAAATCCAATCAAAAAAGACATCAATATATCGCGCCTTTTTCTATTAAACTGGGTGAAAATACAATGGTATAATTTCATGCCTAATGCTATCCTTTTCTTTTTTTTTTTTCAAGAAAATTCTATCTTAAAAAAAAAAAAAAGAAAAAGGAGTTTCGAACTTAACCCCTTCCTTTTTTCTATTTCGTTTCGATTGTTTGTTTGGTTTATTTCGAAACCATTTGTAAACAACGGAAGTAGAAGCGGGTAGTTGGTTGTACAAGTAAGGTGGTCGATTATAGAAAAGACCGACTGTAAAAAGAATGATAAAGAAAAAAAGTATTACTATTCAAGTAAAGGAATTCTTTTGATTGAATTCGGGATTCAGGTTTGTATTCGGTGTGGGATAAAAGATCTTCCTATGTTATACTATTGAATTCTCGACGATGAATCGACTTGACAGTCAGATATTGTTATTCATGATATTGATCCCATTCGCTATCATCGAAATGGAATTCATCCCATTGAATTTACAAGCGAAAGGGTTATCATCTCTATGGGATTAAATCCCGAGTTATTGCGAAGTAAAAAAACCAAACGATGAGATTATGGAAGTAAATATTCTCGCATTTATTGCTACTACACTGTTCGTTCTAGTTCCTACTGCCTTTTTGCTTATAATATACGTAAAAACGGTCAGTCAAAGTGATTAATTTGAATGAAACTTGACTTCTGAGTTCTTATCAATGATTTAAGAAAAATAATCCCAATTTCGCGTTTTAGTCTTAAATGAAATGAACGGACTAGAATCAGCAGTAGTCTACGAGATCCGATAGTATGGTAGAAAAATTCATATATGAGTCTTTGTACCATACTATTTTTTTTATTGTAATGTAGAAAGATAGAAACTGAGTCGAGATCAATCTACAATATGGATCTGTATCTTCATACATGTTAATATGGCTTAAACATATCTAATGTACATAGTATCTCAATTCTATTTCTTTGTTTCATCTATTTGTATTTTATTTTTGTTCATTCCAATCAATCTTAAATAATCGAAAGGAGACTCTTACGATTTTCGAATTTATTGATTTCTGATTAGTTTCAGTATGAATCCTGGTATCCATTAGAATCAAATCAATTAGAATCAAATCAATGAAAGAAAAACAAACTTGGGCGTATATTACTAAAAGACTAAAAGAAAGCAAGTTAATAAAAGAAAATGAAATATGAAAGAAATAAAGTAATCTTTTTTAGCATTCCGGAGAAGTAATTGATTGCGGGGTTTTCGTTTTCAGATGATCCAAGGAGTTCTATGGCCCCTTCTTCAGATTTCTAAAGGGGTACCCCAGCGATTTGCAACCCTTGAGCCATGATATGAAACGAGTCAATAAAGCATAGCAGAAATGAAATTCATAAAATAATCAAACAAGTGGTAAGTACGAAATATGTGACTTGACCTAGGCACAATCTTATTATTTTGAAATAGTAAATCGTGAACTCCTTTCTTTTCTCTTTGAACACTAAAAGGGCAATAAAGAAAAAAAAGTAAAAAGGAGTCCGGGTTTCCGCGTGCTTCCTCATTGTCCATATATAACTCCGGGAAGGGCCGGTTCCGAAAAACGAAATAGAAATTTTAGGAAGACGTCGGTTGGAATAAAATTCCTATTATTCATATTCCCTTTCCTTTCAAAATAGGAATAGGGGAATTTCTGAAATATCGATTTGATTTGGATTCTGAAAGAGTATTATTCATAGAGATTCATAGAGATTATGAATTCTATGAATAATAGAATCAAATACAATTACCTCCCTAGACTCCCCAAGACAATAGAATTCCGAAATGAAGATATTTTGATGAATTCCATTTCGAAATTCGAAATGGAATTCAATTATTAAATGAAATCTATTAAATAGTAATATTATATTAATTATTAAATAATGAAATTAATATCATTAAAAAGGCTTTGCAGAACGATCCAGAAAAAAAGTGATACTGTTTGATTTCACAACTCAATTATTAGTATCTCTAGAGTCCACTTCTTCCCCATACTACGAGCGAAAGGGAAAATGTAAAGACTACCATTAAAGCAGCCCAAGCGAGACTTACTATATCCATGTGAATTATGCCCCTATCTCTATGAATATGAAGAAATGATTCCATTATTGTTTCCTAATAATAGTGGAATCACTGGCGCAGAGTCAAAAAGGGATTCTGAACCAACCCCCTTGATGAAAGACTCCAATAAATATGAAACGCTCCAATAAATTCACTTAGAACAAGTTCGTATATGAGTTCTAGTCGAATCGGTAAAACGAAATAAAATACACAGCCTCACTTTTCTTTGGAAGTATCAAAGAGAATGTGACCTAATATGGAGTAATAATACGACCTTTTCGTTTTTTTTTTTGTTTTTGTTGCCCTTGATTATTATTAAGTATCAGCATCATTAGCCAATTATCCATCCAATCGAATATTGATTGAATGCCCCTATGCTGAGAGACTCTCATGAGTCTGTATAATATGTATACTGTCTACAAAGTATCTCCTGACCCTTGCATAACTATTAATTCATTAATTCGATTCTCCCTGGGGCTATTCAATCTAATTCAAGAACCGGTCAGTAGACCCTACATTAGCAGGGGAAATAAATCGGTAACTCTTGATTTGATATGATAGCACTTCCACTACTCGAATCTTTCCGTGAATTCTAAATGCAAGGATTGACAGCACTTTAAAGAGCAGAAACCCCAGCTATTTAGAATAGTGTCAAGAGTTGCGTCGCATCCTTTCCTTTGCTGCAAAAGATTCGGCGAGTTATACCAGCCAAGCAGAATAAGGGATTTCGAGTCTTATCGTTTGTTGATCAGGCGACACCCAGATTTGAACTGGGGAAAAAGGATTTGCAGTCCCCCGCCTTACCGCTCGGCCATGTCGCCAAAACAATCCAAAATATATGAGCAAATTCCCCTTTTGCTTGTTTTGGGGGGTACTCAATGTCTTTTTTTTGTACTTCCCTCTGAAATCTCGTTTTTATTAATTCCTTGTCTAAAAAAAAATCGGTCCTTTTTTTTTTTTCTATTGAAAAAAGAAATGTGTATTTTCAGTCACAAAAGCGAAAATTCAGGACAAATTGGAACCGTTAACTAGTGACTGTAAATTCATGACCTATTCTTGGATTTAAATTGGAAAGTGTGTTTCCTAATCATAGAAGAAAATCAAAATTGATACCTACCTAATCGGTATTGGTTTTTTCTCTAAAAAACCTTCTCAATTTCAATTCTAACAGCAATTAGAATTATGCATATATAAAAACCCCAAACATAAATAGTTTCGCGGCAAGCTTCTGGTTATCTTATCTGTGGATGATGCCTCTCTATAGGGAATTTTCCGAAAATTGTCGTACTGCAATTTCGATTTTCTCTTCAATCGAAATTTTGCTAGAGCCCAACGCGCGCTGTCCCGAATCAAACTATGCAATAAACGTGGGTGATGGATATATACATAGCTATATGGGCAGGGTTTACTAAATACAAGCCTTCTTACGCACTTCAATCCTATTCGAAAGATTCTACTAAAAAAAGAAAAAAGGGGTTCTCCGCAATCTGAACACTGGAATCCACAAAAAAGTTAAGTGCTAAAAAAATGAACTTTATGTTGTTATATTGCGTCTGATTCTTATGTCTTTATCTCAGCGAATAGATCAAATCGCAACTTTTCTTTATTTTTGTCTTTCGGGTATCCAAGCGGATTGGAATCTGGAATATCATAATAATGGTATAAGTTGAATTTTTTTTTCTTCTATACAAAACTCCGTAAGTCTAAGTGGAATTTATCGCTTCCTTTCCTTTTGTATCTGTCTCTTAGAAATTCCAATTTAATTAAGTATAAAATCATCTTTTTCCCACATACGTATTTCATACATTCTATTTCTATGGAGTTGGGTAAAATTTCATGTGATTCAGTAAACAGAATCGAAATTCCAGCATTCTGCATAGAATCATATGAATCGATGCAGAATGAGAAACGAATGGGATTTTTTTAGAAATGGGAAATTCAAAATGCTCGGAGATGGAAATGCGGGAATGTCTACAATACCTGGGTTGAATCAGATACAATTTGAAGGCTTTTGTAGGTTCATTGATCAGGGCTTAACAGAAGAACTTTATAAGTTTCCAAAAATTGCAGATACAGATCAAGAAATTGAATTTCAATTATTTGTGGAAACATATCAATTGGTAGAACCCTTGTTAAAAGAAAGAGATGCTGTATATGAATCATTCACGTATTCTTCTGAATTATATGTATCCGCAGGATTAATTTTGAAAAGCCGCGGGGATATGCAGGAACAAACAATTTTTATTGGAAACATTCCTCTAATGAATTCTTTGGGAACTTCTATAGTAAATGGAATATACAGAATTGTCATCAATCAAATATTGCAAAGTCCCGGTATCTATTATCGGTCAGAATTGGGCCATAATGGAATTTCGGTCTATACGGGGACCATAATATCCGATTGGGGAGGAAGATTAGAATTAGAGATTGATCGAAAAGCAAGGATATGGGCTCGTGTGAGTAGGAAACAGAAAGTATCTATTCTAGTTCTATCAGCAGCTATGGGTTCGAATCTACGAGAAATTCTAGAGAATATTTGCTACCCTGAAATCTTCTTGTCTTTCCTGACCAATAAGGAGAAAAAAAAAATTGGATCAAAAGAAAACGCCATTTTGGAGTTTTATCGACAATTTGCTTGTGTAGGCGGAGATCCGGTATTTTCGGAATCCTTATGTAAGGAATTACAAAAGAAATTTTTTCACCAAAGATGTGAATTAGGAAAGATCGGTAGACGAAATATGAACCAGAGACTGAATCTTAATATACCTCAGAACAATACCTTTTTGTTACCACGAGATGTATTGGCAGTTGTCGATCATTTGATTGGACTTAAATTTGGAATGGGTACACTTGACGATATGAATCATTTGAAAAATAAGCGTATTCGGTCTGTAGCGAATCTTTTACAAGATCAATTCGGCTTGGCCCTGGTTCGGTTAGAAAATGTAATTAGAGGAACTATATGCAGGGCAATTAGGCATAAATTGATGCCAACTCCTCAAAATTTGGTAACTTCAACTCCATTAACAACCACTTATGATTCTTTTTTCGGATTACATCCATTATCTCAAGTTTTGGATCGAACTAATCCGTTGACACAAATAGTTCATGGGAGAAAATTGAGTTATTTGGGCCCCGGAGGATTGACAGGACGGACTGCCAGTTTTCGGATACGAGATATCCATCCTAGTCACTATGTGCGCATTTGCCCAATTGACACGTCTGAAGGAATCAATGTTGGACTTATTGGATCCTTAGCAATTCATGCGAGAATTGGTTATTGGGGGTCTCTAGAGAGCCCTTTTTATGAAATCTTTGAAAAATCAAAAAAAGTACGGATGCTTTATTTATCACCAAGTAGGGATGAATACTATATGGTAGCGGCAGGAAATTCTTTGGCACTGAATCAGGGTAGTCAGGAAGAACAGGTTGTTCCGACTCGATACCGTCAAGAATTCCTGACTATTGCGTGGGAACAGGTTCATCTTCGAAGTATTTTTCCCTTCCAATATTTTTCTATTGGGGCTTCCCTCATTCCTTTTATCGAGCATAATGATGCGAATCGGGCTTTAATGAGTTCTAATATGCAACGCCAAGCAGTTCCGCTCTTTCGGTCCGAGAAGTGCATTGTTGGAACTGGGTTGGAATGCCAAGTGGCTCTAGATTCAGGGGTTCCCGCTATAGCCGAACACGAGGGAAAGATCATTTCGACCGATATTGACAAGATCGTTTTATCGGGCAACGGAAATACTTATAGTATTCCATTGATTCTGTAT